CTATGATTGTACTTTTCTGAAAAAACCCCAAGCCCCTTATCGGATTTGAACCGATGACTTACGCCTTACCATGGCGTTACTCTACCACTGAGTTAAAAGGGCTTATTTGATTAAATTTCCCAACGGGTCGCTATGTAGATAAAATATCTATATGTACATATATTATATACATAAGTATATGCACTAGACTCATAGTGGCTAGTGGTTTATTTTTAATAATCAAATGGATTTGCCTAGGAAGTCTAGGGTAAATTGTTTTAAGACTGACCCTAATTTATTTTATTGAAATGATTCCTATCAAAGAAAAATTGAATTGATTGATACATAACACGGACACTTACCAATTCGACATAAAATAAATTTCAAGATATTTCATCGAATCATGTGATGAAGAGATTCTACTTGTCCCCTTGAACTAAATTTTTATAGAAAATTTTCAATAACTTGTTGATCTCGCTTAATAGATTTATTTTACTAGATTTATTGGTTGTTACTTTCCTGGTTTAGTGTGAGATAGAGATAAGGATATCTCATCTTAACAATGAATGCAAGCAAAAAAAATAGAACTGACCTCTCCCGTTTCTTTTCTGACGGACCAATCATTCCCTGAAAAATCCTATCCCTAGTATTCTTTCTAGTTCTTTGTATTTCTTTTTTTTTTACAAGTTTTTTTTATTCAATTCTAAAGAATATAGATTTCTATACTAGATTTATATAGAGAATGTCGATTCAGTAGAATCGATTCATGAATATGAATGACGAATCAAAAAATTCGATACAATTCTCTGAAAAACGTAAAGATCCCTCAGATCTAATCATACCATTCCATTATATTGACAATTTCAAAAAACTGATCATACTATGATCATAGTATGAGGACGGTTGAGCAAGTTAGCCCCCATCGTCTAGTGGTTTAGGACACCTCTCTTTCACGGAGGCAGCGGGGATTCGAATTCCCCTGGGGGTAGGGTACTACGAAAGGAAGTTGATCATGGATTACCAATAAGCCTAAAATTGATTCTTCCTGGGTCGATGCCCGAGTGGTTAATGGGGACGGACTGTAAATTCGTTGGCAACATGTCTACGCTGGTTCAAATCCAGCTCGGCCCAATAATTCGCCAATCTACCATGAGATGGTATAACCCACCTTGTCCTTCAGAAATACCGCATACGAAGCTAAAAAAGAAGAAAATCTTCTGCTAGATCCCTTATTTCCCTGGGATTGTAGTTCAATTGGTCAGAGCACCGCCCTGTCAAGGCGGAAGCTGCGGGTTCGAGCCCCGCCAGTCCCGACGGATCCAATATCCAATAAATACATCAATTCATTTCACCCTTTCTATGAAAGGGTGTCGGGGGGCATAATTTCATTCCCAAGCAAAAAAGGAGTCTTTGTTTCTTTTTTCTTTCCTATGTTTTCCATTTCGCGTTTATTGTTTGTTTAGGTTTGTAACTATGTGACTAATCGAAGTGGAAGGGCAATCTGATAATCCTTCATCAGAGGATTATCCAAGCAAGACGCAAGGTAAGTTATAGAAAAAAACAAGGAAACGGATAAGAAATACAAGGAATTTTGGATTAATTGTTTCAGAAATCCAAATTTTTTTCGGTATGGATAAAAGAACTTCCTATGTTATACTATTCAAGTCTCGACTACTAGTTGATTTGATAGATCAGATATTGTTATTCATGATATTGATCCCATTCAAGATCATCGAGAGGTAATTCATTCATTGAATTTACAGACGAAATATTTATCATCTCTATGGGATTAAATCCCGAGTTATTGCGAAGTAAAAAAACCGATGAGATTATGGAAGTAAATATTCTTGCATTTATTGCTACTGCACTATTCATTCTAGTTCCTACCGCCTTTCTACTTATCATTTATGTAAAAACAGTTAGTCAAAATGATTAATTCAATTGAATTTTCAAATGAATTTGAATAAAACTTTCCTTCTGAGTTCTTATCAAAAATTGACGAAGTCAAATGAAAAGGATTCCAATTTCGCGTCTTAACTTAAATGAAATGCGCGGACTTTAATCGGCAGTATTCTATTAATTTGATAGTATGGTAGAAAGAAGGATTCATCTATTTCTTTCTACCATACCATACTATCGATCTCTTATTCTATAAAGTTTTAATCTAGAATAAAGATAGATTCTATAGATCAATCTACAACATTCTGTTCATATAATATATATGTGTCTATTAATTCCATATATTGTATGGAATTGGCATAACACCCAATTCTATTTATTTGCTACATCTATTTGTTCCGATCAATCTGAGATAATTCTTATTTTAGGATTCTAATTCCTTTCCTTTTCCTTATTTTCCTAATAAGGAAGAGGAAACCTCACCTATTTTTAACGCCCAAACCATCATATGAAATAAGTCGATAAAGCATAAATCGCCTTTCTACTTTCTAAGATTAGAAACCTAGAAACCAAGCGATAAATGCCCAATATGTGACTCGTCCGAAGCAAGATCTTATTATTGCATAGTCTCTCGTTAGATAACTACTATAATATCATTTCTCAGAGAAAGTTCGTATACACTTAACAAAACCACTTGTTCTTTGAACAGTAAAAAGGAAAAGTAATCAAACAAAAAAAGGGGGTCCGGTCTTCCTCAGTATCCATCTATAAAGATAGTAAGAGCCAATTCCATTTATTGAAATAGAAAATTTCGGAAGAATCTTAGGTTGGAATAAATTTCTAATCATCTGAATCCCCCTCTTTTCGAAATACAAACACGGGAATCGCTCAAATATCTCTTTGATTGAAAGAGTATGATTCATATCATAGATTACTCCATTGGACTTCAATGAAATTCGAAATTCAGATATTTTAAATAGTTCAAAACGCGTTGCAGAACGATCTATAAAACAAGTGATACGGTTTGATTCCTCAACTCAATTAGTAGTACTTCTAGAGCCCACTTCTTCCCCACACTACGAGTGAAAGGGAAAATGTAAAGATTACCATTAAAGCAGCCCAAGCGAGACTTACTATATCCATGTGAATTATGTCTCCTATCTCTATAAATATAAATACAAAGGAATTATTCCTCACTAATAATAGTGGAATCAATGGTGCAGAGTCAAAAAGGGGGTTTTGACCGAACACTATTGAGAAACCAATCCAATAAATCGATTCTGATTTCGAATCGGGAAAGATTAAATACAAGCAAAATATCCCAAGGTAATAGGAACATATGAATAATAAGGCCTATCTTTTTGTTTTGTTGACCCTCGTAAGTAAAAACGGAAAGGGAGAAATCACTAAAAAAGATAAATCACTATCTAGTACAGACCTCTATTTCCCCTAATCCATATCCCCTTTCCCGATTATCTCTGAGGGGTAGGGGGTAGGGGTTATCGAAAATAAATTCTTTCTTTTTTTTTCTATAAAAAAAATTCTCCATCGAATCTAATATTGATTGGATACCCCAGCGCTCAGAGATTCTCGCAAGTCCGTCGTATATAACGCAACTTCCGCCCCTTTCCAAAATTAGAAATTGAATCAGATTTCTTAGCAGGCTCTACAATCTAATCCAAGATCCAGTCATTAGACAGTCCCTTAGTAATAGAAGGGAATCATAAAGTCTTGAAAGCCCCCTACTATAGAATAGATTATAATATTTCCTTGAATCCTAGATGCGAACGAGGATTCACAATCTTTTCTTTTCGAAAAACCTCAGACCAAATGTTTAGAATCAAACAAAACAAAGTATCAACAGTCTGTTTCCTCGGTTTCTGCCGGAGAATAATTCTCCGAGTTATATCAGCAGAACAGAAGAAAAGAAGAGATTTCGGGTTTGTTGTTTGATCAGGCGACACCCGGATTTGAACTGGGGAAAAAGGATTTGCAGTCCCCCGCCTTACCACTCGGCCATGCCGCCAAATTGATACAAAAATCTTCTCGGATTACTGAATTTTTATTGTACTTGCATTTTGAGTCCTGTTTTCCTTAATTCCTAAAAAAAGCACCCCTTACTTTTTTTTTTGTTTTGGATTTGATCTATTCCTTCGATTGATTCTATAGTATCTCAAGTATCTCAAAATCCACAATGCTAAAAACATTCTCTCGCTTTTCTATTGAGAAATCACATGTGGATTTTCAGCCGACAAATTGGAACCATTAACTATTGACTGCTTATGCTTACTTCTGACTGCTTATGCTTACTTCGAATTCATGAACGATTCTGGGATTTGAATCTCAAATTTGTGTTTTACTAATGACATACATAAGAAAATGCAAATTGAGACAAAACTAATCAGTATTTATTTTTTTAATCAAAAAATCCTTCTCAATTTCAATTATAACAAAACAAATGAGTCTATGTAAACCCCAGAACATAAATTACAGATATCTATTATTTAGATATGTTGTTGCTAGGGAATTATCATAAAATTATTCTACTTCATTTTTGCATTGAATTGAATAGAGATTTTCGTTTGATAAAGCACGACCCGGGCTGTCCCGAATAGAAAGTAATAAAATAAAAGAGAAGTCGGATATTATAGCCATCCGCATACGTGTTTAATAAATGCAACCCTTCTTATACACTTCAAATGGTATTCTACTCAAAAATAAGTAAAGTACAAATATCTCTCTTCTCTGCGAATCATTTTTTGAACGACGAAATTCGTCGGTTAAGTGTTAAAAAAAGGGATTCTATATTGTTTCTGATTTTTGTGTCTTTATCTCCCAAATACTGAATCTTTTTATTTTTATCAAATTCGAATATGTAATATTATATAAATATAATTTGATAATTTGAATCATTTTATTTTTGTCTATACAAAACCCTATGGCCTTAATAGGTCTAAGTGACAAAATTATGTTTTTAGTACTGTTTTATCAATTCCTTTCCATTTGGATCTGTTCCAACTTCCAATTTAAGTTTTAAGTATAAAATTCTCTTTATTCTTCTGTTCATACGTAATTCATACATTTCATTACAAAAAAAATATGGAGTTGGGTAAAATTTCATG